AGAAACAACCTAAGTAATCAATTTCTAAATAGGGCCGAAGCTCTAGATAAGGAATTTTTTGCTTTGGATGTACTCGAAAAAAAGATTAGATTATGTAATGATGAGACTAAAAAATACTTACCTAAAATAGATGATCCTTTGTTGAACGGACCCTATCGCGGACGAATCAAAAAAAGTTTTTTATTCTCAATCAAGAATAAAACTTACACAAAAAACTACATTTTGATAAATAAGATTCACGCCATCCTTCTTAATATTAATACTGATTATCCAGACTTTGAACAGAAAATAGATAGATTTGATAAAAAATCATTATCAAATGAAATTCGTTTTTTTTTTAACTTGATCAGTCAATTTTCTGGAAAATCAGTATCCAATTTCAATTTTAAAGGACTTTATTTATTTCGAGAACATGAAAAGATGGATTCCGAAGCTAAAAAAAAAAAAATGAAATTTTTATTCGACGCAATTCTAACTGATGCGAACGATAAAACAATTCTAAATAGAAAAGAATGTATTGGAATAAAAGAAAGCAGTAAAAAAGTTCCTCGATGGTCATACAAATTCATTGACGAAGAAGAATACCTGGAAAGCAATGGTAAAAGAGAAGATTTTGAGATTTGTTCAAGAAGACCCAAACCACCTATAGTAATTTATACTGATACTGATAACTCAGAGAATGACGATGCTTATACGTATCCCAAGGATACTGATAATTCTGATGGAAAAGAAGAATTTGCTTTAATAGAGTATTCACAACAATCGGATTTTAGCCGAGACATAATCAAAGGATCTAGACGCGTTCAAAGACGTAAAACTGTTAATTGGAAAATCCTTCAAGCAAGTCCACATTCTCCTCTTTTTTTGGACAAAATTGACAAATCCTCTTTCTTTTCTTTTGAGATTTTCGAGCCAATGAAAATCTTTTTTCTAAATTGGATGTGGAAAAAGAAAAATACAGAATTGACAATTTCGGATTATACAGAGGAAAAGAAAAATAAAAAAGAGATTAAGAAAAAAGACGAAGCAGAGCGTATGGAAATAGCGGAAGCCTGGGAAAACACTCAAAATGCTCAAGCAATAAGAGGTCTTTTATTAGTAACCCACTCGATTATTAGAAAATATATTCTATTACCCTCATTGATAATAACTAAAAATATCGTTCGTATACTATTATTTCAATCTCCCGAATGGTCAGAGGATTTAAAGGATTGGAATAGAGAAATGCATATTAAGTGCACCTATAATGGCGTTCCATTATCCGAAACAGAATTTCCGAAAAACTGGCTAACTGAGGGTATTCAAATAAGGGTCCTTTTTCCTTTTCGTCTGAAACCTTGGCACAGATACAGATCTAAGCTACGATCCCCTCAAAAGGAAAAGGATCCAATGAAAAAAAAAGGGAAAAAATGGGATTTCTTCTTTTTTACAGTTTTCGGAATGGAAGTAGAATTTCCCTTTTCTTCTTCTCCCCGAAAGCGACGTTCGTTTTTTGATCCCATTTTTAAAGAACTTAAAAAAAAAATAAAAATTTGGAAAAAGAATTTTTTTCAAAGAACAAAATCTTTTCTAAATATCACAAAAGAAAAAGCACAATGGATCATCCAAATTATTCTATTTCTAAAAGAAAAAAGAAAAAAACTATCATTATCAGAATTGATAAAAATCAAAATAGATGAATTGAATGAAATTCAAAAAGATTCAACAAAAAGTAAGAGTAATCCAATGATTTACGAATCCACCATTCCAATTCAATCTATTAATTGGACAGACTGCTCATTGACAGAAAAAAAAATAAAAGATCTGAATGATAGAACAAAGAAAATCATAAAACAAATAGAAGAATTTAAAAAAGACAAGAAAAAAGGTTCAGAGAGAAATATTTGTTCTAAGAAAACAACTTATGATGATAAAAGATTAGAATTACAAAAAAAAAATTGGCAGATATTACAAAAAAGAAATGTTCGATTATTCCGCAAATCACATTATTTTTTAAAATTTTTCATAGAAAGGGTATATATAGATATCTTTCTATGTATCATTAATATTCCTAAAATCAATGTACAACTTTTTCTTGAATCAACAAAAAAAATTCTTAATAAATACATTTACAATAATGAAGCAAATGAAGAAAGAAAAAGAAGTGATAAAAAAGATCAAAGTCTAAAAAGTCTAATTCACTTTATTTCTACTATAAAAAAATCAATTTGTAATATTAGGAATACGAATTCACAGAATTTTTGTGACGTATCCTCTTTGTCACAAGCATATGTATTTTTTAAATTATCACAAACCCAAGTTATTAACTTAGATAAGTATAAATTAAGATCCCTTTTTGAATATCATGGAACACCTCTTTTTCTTAAGAATGAAATAAAGGATTATTTTTTTGGAGTACAAGGAATATCTCATTCCAAATTAAAACATAAGAGCGCTCCCAATTCTGTAATGAATCAATGGACAAATTGGTTAAAAGGTCATTATCAATACGATTTATCTCAGAATGGATGGTCTAGATTAGTATCCCAAAAATGGCGAAATAAAATGAATGAACGCCATGTGGCTCAAAATAAAGATTTAACCAAATATCATTCATATGAAAAAAACGGATTAATTCTTTACAAAAAACAAGAAATAGACTCATTAACAAATCAAAAAAAAAAAATGAAAAAACAATATGGGTATGATCTTTTATCATATAAATCTATTAATTATGCAGATAAGAAGGACTCATATATTTATGGATATAGATCGTCATTCCAAGCAAATAATAACCAAGCGATTTCTTATAATTGCAACACGCGTAAAAAAAAAAAATTGGATATGACGGATGATATTCCTATCAAGAATTATATAGTAGAAGATTCTATTCTAGATATGGAAAAAAATCTGGATAGAAAGTGTTTTGATTGGAGAATTCTGAATTTTTGTCTTAGAAATAAAATGCATTTTGGGGGTTCGATCGATACCGATTATTATTTTACGCTTCATCAAGAAATCAACCCATCCAATAAAAAAAAAAACCTTTTTGATTGGATGGGAATGAATGTAGAAATACTAAATCGTTCTATAGCGAATCGGGAATCTTTTTTCTTCTCTAAAAATTGGATATTTTATAATGCATATACGAGTAACCCATGGATCATCCCAATCAAATTCCTTTTTTTGAATTTTAATGTAAATAAAAATGTTAGTGAAAAGAAAAAGATCACGGAAAAGAATAAAACAGAATATGCAAGTCGACTAAATCTTGAAGCATCCCTTTCAAAGAAAGAAAAAGATGTTAAAGAAGATTATGCAGGATCCGACATAAAAAAGGGTGTAAAAAAAGATAGATACACGAACAACATCGAAGCAGAACTTAATTGCTACCTAAGAGGGTATTTGCCTTATCAATTGAACTGGCATCATTGCTTAAATGAAAGAATAATTAATAATATCCAAGTATATTGTCTCCTGCTTAGACTGAAAAATATAAAAGAGATTGTTATAGCCTCTATTCAAAGAGGAGAACTAAGTCTAGATATTATGAAAATTAAGAATCAGAAGGATTTCACTTTTACAGAATTGAATAAAAATACGGAATTGATAAAAAATGGAATATTGAGTATCGAACCAATTCGTCTGTCTAGAAGAAACCATGAACAATTTAATATGTATCAAATCATAGGCCTTTCGTTTATTCATAAGAGAGAGCACCAAATTATTAAGAAATCCATTACAAGAACAAGAGATCAAAAGCTGACTGAAAATAAAGAAAAAAAGAATTATGATTTGCTTGTTCCTGAAAATATTTTATCCGCTAGACGTCGTAGAGAATTGAGAATTCTAATTTGTTTCAATCCTAAGAATAGAAATAGTGTGCATAGAAATAAGGCATTTTACAATGAGAATAAAGTGAATAATTGCTGTCAAGTTTTGGCTACAAGTAAAGATCTTGATAGAGATAAAAAAAAACTAATTAATTTAAAGTTATTTCTTTGGCCAAATTATCGATTAGAAGATTTAGCTTGTATGAATCGCTATTGGTTTGATACCAATAATGGCAGCCGTTTCAGTATGGTAAGGATACATATGTATCCCCGATTGAAAATTAGTTAATCTACATTTTTCTTTTTTTTCTATTTCTCGTAACATATCTGATATGTGAAAACAAATAGATGCACATACGCATTGTCTTACCCTCTATTCTGAGGCACGATACTAATTCAATGATATATCCTACCCATTAGATCTATAACTGAATCTTCTTATTTGAAGTCTACAATTTTGCTTTTGTGAATGCATAAATATAGTATTTTTTGTATACCTATTTGAATTGGGTTGATTAATCAAAATTTATTTGAAAAATCAGGAACTCTTAAGAAAATTAAGATTCTTGTATATACCAAATTGAAAATGAGTGTCATTATTATTACTGATCAATAAAAATATCTAGACTCTATAAAATAAAAAAAGGGGGGAAAGACAAGCTTTCATTTTTTTATGGTAAAAAAATCATTTATATCCGTTATTTCACAAGAAAAAAAAGAAGAAAACCCGGGATCGATTGAATTTCAAGTATTCAATTTCACCAATAAGATACGAAGACTTACTTCACATTTGGAATTGCACAGAAAAGACTATTTATCTCAAAGGGGTTTACGTAAAATTCTGGGAAAACGGAAACGACTCCTGTCTTATTTGTCAAAGAAAAATGGAATACGTTATAAAAAATTAATTAATCAGTTGGGTATTCGGGAGCCACAAACTAATTAATTTGAAGAGTCGTTTTGAATTATTCGATTTATTAGATCTTGAATCTTGATGAACTCATTTTTGTTTTAAGCAATTCATGGAAGAATGAATCGAGGAAAAACCTATGAATGCCCCAGCTACAAGAAAAGACCTCATGATAGTCAATATGGGTCCTCACCACCCATCAATGCATGGTGTTCTTCGACTTATTGTTACTCTAGATGGTGAGGATGTTATTGATTGTGAACCAATATTGGGTTATTTACATAGAGGGATGGAAAAAATTGCAGAAAACCGAACAATTGTACAATATCTGCCTTATGTAACACGTTGGGATTATTTAGCTACTATGTTCACAGAAGCAATAACCGTAAATGGACCGGAACAGTTAGGAAATATTCAAGTACCTAAAAGAGCCAGCTATATTCGAATAATTATGTTGGAGTTGAGTCGTATAGCTTCTCACCTACTATGGCTGGGACCTTTTATGGCAGATATTGGTGCACAAACCCCTTTCTTCTATATTTTCAGAGAAAGAGAATTAATATATGATCTATTCGAAGCTGCCACAGGTATGAGAATGATGCATAATTTTTTTCGTATCGGAGGGGTAGCGGCTGATCTACCTCATGGCTGGATAGATAAATGTTTGGATTTCTGCGATTATTTTTTAACAAGGGTTGTTGAATATCAAAAACTTATTACGCGAAATCCTATTTTTTTAGAACGGGTTGAGGGAGTAGGCATTGTTGGTGGAGAGGAAGTAATAAATTGGGGTTTATCAGGACCAATGCTTCGGGCTTCCGGAATACAATGGGATCTACGTAAAGTTGATCATTATGAATGTTACGAGGAATTTGATTGGGAAGTTCAATGGCAAAAAGAAGGAGATTCATTAGCTCGTTATTTAGTACGAATTGGTGAAATGCTAGAATCCATAAAAATTATTCAACAGGCTCTGGAAGGAATTCCGGGAGGGCCATATGAGAATTTAGAAATCCGTTGCTTTGATAGAGAAAAGGATCCAGAATGGAATGATTTTGAATATCGATTCATTAGTAAAAAGCCGTCTCCGACTTTTGAATTACCGAAACAAGAACTTTATGTGAGAGTTGAAGCCCCAAAGGGAGAATTAGGAATTTTTCTAATAGGGGATCAGAATGGTTTTCCTTGGAGATGGAAAATTCGTCCCCCGGGTTTTATCAATTTGCAAATTCTTCCTCAGTTAGTTAAAAGAATGAAATTGGCTGATATTATGACAATACTAGGTAGCATAGATATCATTATGGGAGAAGTTGATCGTTGAAATGATAATTGATACAACAGAAGTACAAGATATCAATTCTTTTTCCAGATTGGAATCTTTAAAAGAGGTGTATGGAATTATATGGATACTTGTCCCTATTTTGACTCTTGTATTGGGAATCACAATAGGTGTGCTAGTGATTGTATGGTTAGAAAGAGAAATATCCGCAGGGATACAACAGCGTATTGGACCTGAATACGCCGGTCCTTTGGGAGTTCTTCAAGCTCTAGCAGATGGAACAAAACTACTTTTCAAAGAGAATCTTATTCCATCTAGGGGAGATATTCGTTTATTCAGTATTGGACCATCCATATCAGTCATATCAATTCTAGTAAGCTATTCAGTAATTCCTTTTGGCTATAACTTTGTTTTAGCTGATCTCAATATCGGTGTTTTTTTATGGATTGCTATTTCGAGTATTGCTCCCATTGGACTTCTTATGTCAGGATATGGGTCAAATAATAAATATTCCTTTTTGGGTGGTCTACGGGCTGCTGCTCAATCGATTAGTTATGAAATACCATTAACTCTATGTGTGTTATCAATATCTCTACGTGTGATTCGTTGAGACAGAAACTTTTCCATGCTCCTTTCTTTTCGTCTTTATTTCTTTTCTTCTTTATAGGAAATTTATAGGAAAGGGGTAGAAAAAATGGAATAGATATCCTGATTTTTGATTCTCATTATTTTGATTCGGAATTCGGATTGATGAACTAAATCAGATAGTTATATGAGTGAAATAAAACAGCTTCCATTTATTCATTATTCATTGATTTAATATTCTAATATTCTATAATATTCTCTAATTTGAATTATTAATTTCAAATTTAATGAAATTGAAATTCAATATCAATATATTTAGTAATAAAATTAAAAAAATAGATATATATTTATAGATATATATTTGTATTTTGAATATAGAATATTTATATTTAAGAATATAATAAACTATTTGAATTTAAACTATTTAATATAATATTAATATAAAATTCTTAATATCTTAATATATATATATATTATTAATCTTAATATATATATATATTATTAATATATAATATATTAATATATAATATATAGATATAGAATTAATATACTATGATTTGAATTTCATTTGAATCTGCAGTAAAAATATTGAGTCTCATTTTCTATGTATAAGAATTAAGTGAAAAAAAAATTATAAACGGAAGAAAGCGTTTACCCCAAAATTGGTTGATTAGTCATCCTGTTTTGAAGCGGGCTCAAAAGACCAACCTTATTGAGTTTTCACTATCGTTTGTATGAATTACCATACATCTATTACCATAAGGGGAGATTGATCAAAAATGCGTGGATGGTTAGAAACACCAAGATACACAAAGGATTAGTAATGGAGATTATGTAAATTCTCCAAAAGAGCATTTTCGCATAATATAAAAAGAATACAAATTGGGGCTTTAAGTTGGTAGAAAAAATCAGGCAGTACTCCCCACAATTCCGATCCAGAGTATGCTCCTATCCACTCATTAAATAAATAACTATCAGAAACGAAATAATCCTTTAATTTTTTTTTTAAGTCCCTTTTTGTTTTGCACATAAAAAAAAGAAGAATAGGAACGAAAAAAAAAAAACAAAAGAATAGAATACAATAAAAAAAAGAGGGATCCCTTTTGATTCTTTCTTATATCCATATTCATGGAAATACAATTTATGTCATAATTCATAAACTAATGTCGAATTTTTTTTCGTAATCAAAAACGACGGGTTATTGAGAATTCTAAAGAGTATTTTATTGAATTGAAGAGTTCAATTATTACTCAACAAATTCAAATTATTAAGGGATGAGATCAATTCGGAAGTACCTTTTTTGTATTTATTATTCTAACAGACAGAATTCAATTGGTCTAATTCAGGACCGTCCAATGGATTTGAATCCTATCTATCCTAGGGATATATCAAGATAAATAACCGGCCCGGTCCCTTAGATTTATTTATGACCTTCGAGGAGCCGTATGAGGTGAAAATCTCATGTACGGTTCTGTAATAGCGATGGGAACAGTAATGTTATCACCGACTAGGATTATCTAACAGTTTAAGTACAGTTGATATAGTTGACGCGCAATCAAAATATGGTTTTTGGGGATGGAATTTATGGCGTCAACCTATAGGTTTTATCATTTTTCTAATTTCTTCCCTAGCGGAATGTGAAAGATTACCTTTTGATTTACCAGAAGCAGAAGAAGAATTAGTAGCAGGTTATCAAACCGAATATTCGGGTATAAAATTTGGTTTATTTTACGTTGCTTCCTATTTAAACTTATTAGTTTCTTCATTATTTGTAACAGTTCTTTACTTGGGCGGTTGGAATATCTCTATTCCGTACATATTTGTTTCTGAGCTTTTTGAAATAAATAAAACATGTGGAGTTTTTGGAACTACAATTGGTATCTTTATTACATTAGCTAAAACTTATTTGTTCTTGTTCCTTTCTATCACAACAAGATGGACTTTGCCTAGGCTAAGAATGGATCAATTATTAAATCTTGGATGGAAATTTCTTTTACCTATTTCTCTGGGTAATCTATTATTAACAACTTCGTTTCGACTATTTTCACTGTAAAAGATTGATATTCAATATTCATAACTTGTCTCAAACAAGAGAAAGAAACAAAACAAAAATATTCATAGATATTCACGATATGTTCCTTATGGTAACTGGGTTCATGAATTATGGTCAACAAACAGTACGAGCTGCAAGATACATTGGTCAAAGTTTCATGATTACCTTAGCCCACGCAAATCGTTTACCTGTAACTATTCAATATCCTTATGAAAAATTAATAACATCGGAACGTTTCCGCGGTCGAATCCATTTTGAATTTGATAAGTGCATTGCTTGTGAAGTATGTGTTCGTGTATGTCCTATAGATCTACCCGTTGTTGATTGGAAACTGGAAACTGATATTCGAAAGAAACGATTGCTTAATTACAGTATTGATTTTGGGATCTGTATATTTTGTGGTAACTGCGTTGAGTATTGTCCAACAAATTGTTTATCAATGACTGAAGAATATGAACTTTCGACTTATGATCGTCACGAATTGAATTATAATCAAATTGCTTTGGGCCGTTTACCAATGTCAGTAATTGACGATTATACAATTCGAACAATTCAATTCAAATAAGATTCTGTATTTATATTTAGATTTATATAATTTTATTAATAATATAGTTTATAGTTTCGAAATAGTTTCGAATACTCGTTCGTATAAAGAATTAGATTCGTCCTATAACTGTACCTAGATGAATTCACACTCCTTAGGATTTAATTCAATTAGGAATTTAGTATATAAAATTTTTTCCTGGTCGTATCAATAAGGTCATGAGATTTCAATTTATTTATCTTTTATTTTTCATCTAATGGATTTACCTGAACCGATACATGATTTTCTTTTAATCTTTCTGGGATCAGGTCTTGTATTAGGAAGTCTAGGAGTAGTATTATTTACCAACCCAATTTTTTCTGCCTTTTCGTTGGGACTGGTTCTTGTTTGTATATCTTTATTCTATATTTTATCAAACTCCCATTTTGTAGCTGCAGCACAGCTACTTATTTACGTAGGAGCTATAAACGTTTTAATCATATTTGCTGTGATGTTCATAAATGGTTCAGAATATTACCAAGATTTTCATCTTTGGACCGTTGGGGATGGAGTTACTTTGGTGGTTTGTACAAGTATTTTTGTTTCACTAATAACTACTATTCCAGATATATCATGGTACGGGATTATTTGGACTACAAGATCAAATCAGATTATAGAGCAAGATTTGATAAATAATAGTCAACAAATTGGAATTCATTTATCAACAGATTTTTTTCTTCCATTTGAACTCATTTCAATAATTCTTTTAGCTGCTTTGATAGGTGCAATTGTCGTGGCTCGCCAGTAAGAATAGAACTAGTAATATCAATCGAAATTC